TAAATTATGCCGATTATTGCATTATTATTACAGATAATGGATTTGATGCCTTATTTGCTGCTAATAGAATAGCAGCTTCAGTTAGAGAAAAAGCTCGTACACATCCTCTTAGATTAGCAGGATTAGTTGGAAATCGTACATCAAAACGAGATTTAATTGATAAATATGTAGAAGCTTGTCCAATGCCAGTTCTTGAAGTATTACCTCTTATTGAAGATATTCGAGTTTCTAGAGTTAAAGGTAAAACTTTATTTGAAATGGTAGAATTACAACCTAATCTTAAATATGTATGTGATTTTTATTTAAACATAGCAGATCAAATTTTATCGAAACCAGAAGGAATTGTTCCAAAAGAAGTTCCAGATCGAGAATTATTTAGTTTACTTTCAGATTTTTATTTAAATCCTGTAAACACTGTAAATGAAAAAAATCAACAAAATTTAATTGATTTTATGATAATTTAGAAAAAAATTTGTTTTTTAGTTAAGGAAATATATAAATATGTCAATCAAAATATCTGAAACTCTCACTTTTGAATGCGAAACAGGTAATTATCATACATTTTGTCCTATTAGTTGCGTAGCATGGTTATATCAAAAAATTGAAGATAGTTTTTTTTTAGTAGTTGGTACAAAAACATGTGGTTACTTTTTACAAAATGCTCTTGGAGTTATGATTTTTGCTGAACCTCGTTATGCCATGGCAGAATTAGAAGAAGGTGATATTTCAGCTCAATTAAATGATTATGAAGAATTAAAACGATTATGTGTTCAAATAAAAAAAGATAGAAACCCTAGTGTAATTATTTGGATTGGTACTTGTACAACAGAAATAATTAAAATGGATTTAGAAGGAATGGCACCAAAATTGGAAAACGAAATCGAAATTCCAATTGTGGTTGCAAGAGCTAATGGTCTAGATTATGCTTTTACTCAAGGAGAAGATACTGTTTTAGCTGCTATGGCACATCGTTGTCCTGAACAAAAAACTGAAATTGAAAAAAAAATAGATGATAAATCTATACAAGAATTATTTTCTTTTCTTCCTCTAAAAACAAAAGAAAAATCTAATAAATCTTTTACTTTTAAAAATAAATTTCCTTTAGTTCTTTTTGGTTCGTTACCTTCAACAGTAGCTTCGCAACTTAGTTTAGAATTAAAACGTCAGTCTATTCATGTTTCAGGTTGGTTACCTGCTCAAAGATATACAGATCTTCCGACATTGGGAGATAAAGTTTACGTTTGTGGTGTAAATCCCTTTTTAAGTCGAACAGCAACGACTTTAATGAGACGTCGAAAATGTAAATTAATTGGAGCTCCTTTTCCAATTGGTCCTGATGGAACTCGTGCATGGATCGAAAAAATTTGTTCAGTTTTTAATATTGAAACACAAGGTTTAGAAGAAAGAGAACAACAAGTATGGGAAAGTTTAAAAAATTATCTTAATTTAGTACGTGGAAAATCTGTTTTTTTTATGGGAGATAATCTTTTAGAAATTTCTTTAGCAAGATTTTTAATCAGATGTGGTATGATTGTTTATGAAATTGGAATTCCATATATGGATAAAAGATATCAAGCTGCAGAATTAACACTTTTGCAAGAAACTTGTAAAAAAATGTGTATACCAATGCCTCGGATTGTTGAAAAACCTGATAATTATAATCAAATACAACGTATGCGTGAATTACAACCAGATTTAGCTATTACAGGAATGGCTCATGCAAATCCACTTGAAGCAAGAGGTATTAATACAAAATGGTCTGTTGAATTTACTTTCGCTCAAATTCATGGATTTACAAACGCCAAAGATGTTCTTGAACTTGTTACACGTCCCTTACGTCGTAATAATAATTTAGAAAATTTAGGTTGGACTAATTTAATTAAAATACAAAAAAGATAAAAAAAAAGACTTATTTATTAAATAAATAAGTCTTTTTTACAAATATTCGTTTTTTCTTATAATTTTATTCTATTTTAATCCTACTTTATTGAGGAAGGTTTTTTATTATGATAACAAGCATTCCCTTATTGCTTTCTGTGCTATGGGTTCCAATATTATCATGGATAAATTTTTCAAGTACATTTTTTTTGTTTGGAATATATTATGGATTTTTGACTACTTTACCTATTGGTCCATCTCAATTGTTATCTATAAGAGCTTTTCTGTTAGAAGGAAATTTTAGTGGTATAGCAGCTGTAAGTGGATTAATTACAGGACAATTGTTGATATTTTTATCAATTTATTATTCACCATTGTATGTTTTATTAATAAAACCGCATTTATTAACTTTGTTGGTTTTACCATATATTTTATTCTATTGGTATAAAATTAAAGATTTGATAGATTATCAATCTTTAAAACCTATAACATCTATTAAAGATACTCGAATTTCTAAAATATTTTTTGATAGTCTTATATTTCAATTATTTAATCCTGTTGTATTACCAAGTCCTGTATTAGCAAGATTACTCAATATTTTTCTTTTTCGTTATAGTAATAATTTTATTTTTTTACTAAGTAGTCTTTTAGGTTGGTGTTTTGGTCAATTTTTATTTGTAAGTTTAGGGAAATTACTTCTATTTCGTATTGAATCGGATTCACCTATTCTTTATCTTTTAGTTAAACGTATTATTTATCGAACTTTTAGTATTATTATATTAAGTTTTTCATTATTACATTTAGGTCGAGCTCCAGTACCTTTTATTACAAAAAAACTTAATGATAATTTGCAATTTAATTTATCAAAACCAGAGGATTCTTTTGTATTAACAAAATCTTGGCCGACTATGTTTTTTGATTATCGCAGATGGAATAGGCCATTACGATATATAGAAAATAGTAGATTTAGTAGTCAAAGTCCTATAAAAAAAAAAGTGTCTCAATATTTTTTTAACATTTGTTTAAGTGATGGAAAACCAAGACTATCTTTTACATATTTACCAAGTTTGTATTATTTTGAAAAAAATTTAAATAAACCCTCTATTAATTTCAATATTTTTTCATCTAATGAAATTTATGAAAAATGGATTAAAAATAAAAAAAAGAAAAAATTAAAAATATATAAAGAATTTCAAAATCGATTTCAATTTTTAGATAATGGATTTTTTTTAGGAGAAATTATTGAAAAAAAAAACATATTGTCAACTTTTGAAGGAAATATTTTTACAAAAATTTGTGATCCTTTGTTAATTAAACAGTATGATAAAAAAATGATAGTATCAAAATCACCATGGCTTTTAACAGAAAAATCTTATAAATTAACAAAAACGCAAAAAACTCTTACTTTTTCTAAAAAAGATAATAAACTAAAAAAATGGATTTCTAATCAATGTGAAGAATTTGAAGATAAAAATTTTATTTTACCTTGGGAACCTTTAACTCAAGATGCTAGGCGCATTTTAAGTTTACTTATTAACAAATCAAAAAAAACAAAAACTGATACAAATTTGAAAAAAATGAATTTTTTTGATGAAAATGCAGCACAACTAGTGAATAAACAAAATCTTTCTTCAATTGAAAACACACGTAAAAAAATAAATAGAAAATCAAATTTAAATTGGGAACTTATTTTAAATTTATCTCCTCGACAAAAAATTTTATTTTTGAATTATTTACAAAAAGATAAATGGAATACACTTAAAATTTCTTGGAAAAATTTTTTTTTAGGTGATTTTACTCAAATAAAAAATATTCTTTTTTTATTAACAAAGATAATGAAACCTGATCAAAACTATCAATTTCAAGAAATAAATAAAGAAATACCAAGATGGACTTCAAAATTAAAAAATGATAAATTTGACGTTATAGCTATCGGAGTTACTGATATTCGTCAAAGAAAACTTAAAAATTTAGGATATTTAATAAAAGGAAAAGATAAAAGAAGAAAAATAATAAGACGTTTTTCACAACAATCTGATTTTCGTCGAAAATTAGTAAAAGGATCTATGCGTGCTCGGCGACGTAAAACTTTAATATGGAAAATTTTTCAACTTAAAATTAATTCTCCATTTTTTTTACGAATAATGGAGAAACCAACTTTAAACGTTAAGAATGTTTTAACAATAAAACCAACATTTCAAAATATTTTAGAAAAAAAAAACACAGAATCGCTAAATCAAAAAGCTTTGTTTATCAAAAGAACAAAAGCAGATCGTTTTGCTATAGCAAATAGATGGGATTTTCCATTAGCTCAATGGGGGAGAAGCTGGTTACTACTTATTCAATCACATCTAAGAAAATATATATTATTACCTACATTAATAATAGTTAAAAATGTTATTCGTTTGTTTTTATTTCAAATTCCTGAATGGACTCAAGATTGGTATGAATGGAATAAAGAAATTCATATAAGATGTACATATGATGGGACTGAAGTTTCGGAAAAAGAATTACCAGAACAATGGCTTAGAGATGGTCTTCAAATAAAAATTATTTATCCTTTTTATTTAAAACCTTGGCATAATATTCAAAATAAAAATTATTTAGCTAATAAAAAAAATGAAAAATTGGATTTAAATTATGATGATCCAATTTTAGTAAAAAGTAAAGAAAATTCTAATAATTTAGTTAAAAAGAAAAAATTAAATTATTGTTATTTAACTGCTTGGGGATTTCAAACTAATTTACCATTTGGTAATATAAAAAAACAACCTTCTTTTTGGAAACCCATTAAAAAAAAATTAAAAAAAAATATATTTTTTAAACCATATCAAATTTTTAAAAATATTTCAACAAAAAACAAATTATATAAAATTTCTGATGTTGAGAATTTGAAAAACTTTCACAGTAAAAAAGAGGAATATATTAATCCTAATTTCAATAATTTAGATTTAAAAATAAATGTAGAAAGTACTAAATTAAATAGTAATAATACATTATTAAAACAAAATATTAATAATGAAAATTTTTCTATTAATTTTGAATATAAAACTTCAATATATATAAATAATTTAGAAAATTTACTAAAAAAAAAACATATATCTATAGAAAAATATTTAAAAAAAGAAAAAACATTAAATTTAAAAAAAAAATTAATAATGATAAAACAAAAAACTATTAAAATTTATAAAAAAAATTTTCAATTAATACAAAAATTACCTAAAAATTTTCAAATAAATATTCAAAAAAGTTATATAAATTTGAAAATAAATAAAACAAAATTGATTAATAACCTTAGTAAGTTTTTTCAAGATAATTAAAAAAAATATTCAACTGTAAATAATAAAAAAAGAAAAAATTAAAGTTAATTTTAAACAAATAATGATATTAATTTCTCAAGCATATGTATTTAATAAAATATGGGAAATAAAAACAAAAAATAAGTCTTATTTAAAATGTTTATTAAAATATTGGACATCCCATTTATGGATAAAAAAAAATTTTCAAAGTTTTTTATCTAATCAAGGAATCGTTGGTTCTCTAGAATTACAAAATTTGAAAGAAGAAAATTGGAAAGAGTGGTTAAAAGGTTTTAATCGATATAATTTTTCATCCAAAGAGTGGTATAAAATAACACCTCAGCAATGGAGAAATAAAGTTAGTGAACATTGGAAAAACGAAGAAAATAAAAAATTAAATTCTAATCAACAGATTAGTGAAAATAATTTTTTTATTAAGACTTCTATTTTAGAACAAACTAAAAAACGTAATAAAATCTTTAAACAAAATTTATTAACTTATAGTTGTTTTGATTTTACAAAAAATTTAGCAATTAGAAATTTTTTGAATTTAAAAAGAAAAAAAATATATAATAATATTATTATAAATAAAATACAGAAATCTTATTTTATTTATAATAAAAAAGCAAAATATTTAGATTTTTTTTCGCAAAAACAAAATATTTTTTTCGAATATAATCTATTATTATGGCTTATTCCAGAATTTCTAGAAGAAAAAAATCAATATCAAAATAAAAGAATTTCAATTCTAAAAAATTCTATTATTAAAGAAAATAATAAAAAAATAATTCAAAATCCAAAATTATTTCGAAAAAGAGAACTTAATCAATCTATTCGCCAATGGAGATGGAAGTCAAAAAGTTTAGAAAAAAAATTTAAAAAATTAGGAAATATGGCTTCTCTAATGACTTTTATGCAAAATCAAGAAAATATTATTTCTCTTTCTAGTAAAATGCGAGAAGATTTAAAATTATTTCATCTTTTTTTTCGTCGAAATACTACTATAAATCAATTAACTATTAATTCAGAACATCGTTTAGCACGGTTATTAGATGATCAAAATTTAATGTATAAAATGGTAAGTACTTTTTTAAATATTAAATATAGATTTAAATCACTATCAAATTTAGAGAAATTTGATGATTTTTTAGGAATACAATTTTTGGAAAATAAAGAAAAAAATAATTTCTTTTTTTTTCATTCGTTTAATATTGAAGATATTTTACTTCCAAAACGTCGTAGAAAATTTCGAATTTTAAATTCTTTAATTTCAAAAAATAAAAAAAATACACAATTTAATAAAAAACTTGTTAAAACAAAATTTTCTAAAACAAAAATTAAAAAAATTAAACGCTTTATTTGGGCTAGTTATCGATTTGAAGATTTAGCTTGTATGAATAGGTTTTGGTTTAATACAATAAACGGTAGTAGATTTTCTATGCTTAGGTTTCGAATGTATCCTTCTTTATTAACTTAAAAAAATTGAATTTTATTTTTTCTTGTTAGAAAATAGAGTTTATAAACTCTATTTTCTAACTTATTTTCAATATAAAGCAATTGAATTATTGTATTAATTACATTTTTATTTTTTTACTATTTTTCTCTGACAAAGAAAAAAATTTATTAAATATATTTTAGGATAATTTTTTATGTCAAAAAATTTGCTTATGGATTTATCTTCCATTTCTGAAAAAGAAAAAGGATCTGTTGAATTTCAAATATTTAGATTAACTAATCGGGTTGTAAAATTAACTTATCATTTTAAAAAACATGGTAAAGATTATTCATCTCAAAGAGGTTTATGGAAAATTTTAGGGAAACGTAAACGTCTTTTAGCTTATTTATTTAAAACGAATTTTGTTAGTTACGAAAATTTAATTGTTCAATTAGGAATTCGCGGATTAAAAAAAAATTAAGAAATTTTTTTGAGGTTTTTATTATAAAAAAAAATAAAAAGGAGAGTTATATATGATGATACTTACTAAAAACAAACCAATGATAGTAAGTATGGGTCCTCATCATCCATCAATGCATGGTGTTCTTCGACTTATTGTTACTTTAGATGGAGAAGATGTTTTGGATTGCGAACCTGTATTAGGTTATTTACATAGAGGAATGGAGAAAATAGCCGAAAATCGAACAATTGTACAATATCTTCCTTACGTAACACGATGGGATTATTTAGCTACAATGTTTACAGAAGCAATAACGGTAAATGCACCAGAAAAACTAACAAATATTCAAGTTCCTAAAAGAGCGAGTTATATACGAATCATTATGTTGGAATTAAGTCGTATTGCATCCCATTTGTTATGGCTTGGACCTTTTATGGCTGATATTGGTGCACAAACTCCTTTTTTTTATATTTTTAGAGAAAGAGAAATGATTTATGATTTATTTGAATCTGCTACTGGAATGCGAATGATGCATAATTATTTTCGAATTGGAGGAGTTGCCGTAGATTTACCTTATGGTTGGATAGACAAATGTTTAGATTTTTGTGATTATTTTTTACCTAAAATAAATGAATATGAAAGACTTATTACAAATAATCCTATTTTTTTAAAACGAGTAGAAGGAATAGGTACTATTACTAGAGAAGAAGCTATTAATTGGGGATTATCAGGCCCTATGTTACGAGCTTCAGGAGTTCAATGGGACCTTCGAAAAGTAGATCATTATGAATGTTATGATGAGTTAGACTGGAAAATTCAATGGCAAAAAGAAGGAGATTCATTAGCTCGTTATTTAGTAAGAATTGGTGAAATGAAAGAATCTGTTAAAATAATTCAACAAGCTTTAAAAGCTATTCCGGGAGGACCTTTTGAAAATTTAGAAGCACGCCGACTTAATCAAGGAAAAAATTCAGAATGGAATTTATTTGAATATCAATTTATTAGTAAAAAACCTTCACCAACTTTTAAATTACCTAAACAAGAACATTATGTTAGAGTAGAAGCGCCAAAAGGAGAATTAGGTATTTTTTTAATTGGAGATGATAGTGTTTTTCCTTGGAGACTTAAAATTCGTTCACCTGGGTTTATAAATTTACAAATTCTTCCTCAATTAGTAAAAGGAATGAAATTAGCAGATATTATGACAATTTTAGGTAGTATAGACATAATTATGGGGGAGGTTGATCGTTAGAATGATTTCAAATATAAATTTAGAAGATAAACTTTTTAACTTTTTTTTTACATTAGGTTTTTCTAAAGAATTTTTTAACTTTTTGTGGATTATTTTTTCTATTTTAATTCTTATGTTAGGGGTTACTATTGGAGTATTAGTACTTGTATGGCTTGAAAGAAAGATATCTGCTGCAATCCAGCAACGGATTGGACCAGAATATGCTGGTCCTTTAGGAATAATCCAAGCTTTAGCGGATGGAATTAAACTTTTTTTAAAAGAAGATATTGTTCCAGCACAAGGCGATGTTTGGTTATTTAATATTGGACCTATTTTGGTTCTTATACCAGTTTTTTTAAGTTATTTAGTAATTCCTTTTGAATATAATGTTATTTTAGCTAATTTTAGTATAGGGGTTTTTTTTTGGATTGCTGTTTCTAGTATTGTTCCTATTGGACTTCTTATGGCTGGTTATGGGTCAAATAATAAGTATTCTTTTTTAGGTGGTTTAAGAGCTGCTGCTCAATCTATTAGTTATGAAATTCCCTTAGCTTTAAGTGTTTTATCTATAGCTCTACGTGTGATTCGTTAAAGTACTTAAAAAAATTTAGTAATAAAATTTTTAATTGTTTAATAAAAAACTAAATAGTCATATGGGTGAGATTAAACAGCATTTGAATTTGCAGTAAAAAAATCAAGTCCCATCCTCTTTGTACAAGAGTGAAAGCTATATACAATAAATAAAAAAAGTATATTTTCCAGGTAAAAGAGTAGCGATCTAGTCCTGACAGCGAAAAAAAAAATCAATAATATAATTTTATTATATATATTGAATAAGCAAGAGTAGAAGGTAAGAAAACCCAAAATACACAAAAAATTAGTAAAAAATATATTAAATATATTAAAATGAGAATAAGGACTTAATATTAGTAGAGATTTTTAAGTAGTACTTCCTTTGAATCTCAATTAAAAGTATAAACCTATCTATTACAAAAATGACTATTAGGAACGAAATAATTTTTTTACAATTCTTCTATAAAAAAAATTTATATTGTTTTATAAATAAAACAATATAAATTTTTTTAATGTAAAGTTAGCGCTAGCCAAAATTGTAAAAATTAAGATAGATTCATAAGCTTTTATTTTATAGCAAACAGAATCTCGTTGGTAAAAAACTATATATTTTTTATATTTAAATAACCACTGAGGAGCCGTATGAAATGAAAATTTCATGTACGGTTTTGCAATAGAGATATAAATAGTAATGTTCATATCGACTATAATTATCGAATAGTTTAAGTACAGTTGATATAGTTGAAGCTCAATCTAAATATGGATTTTTAAGTTGGAATTTATGGCGTCAACCTATTGGTTTTATTGTTTTTTTTATTGCTTCTTTAGCAGAATGTGAAAGACTCCCTTTTGATTTACCAGAAGCTGAAGAAGAGTTAGTTGCGGGTTATCAAACTGAATATTCAGGCATGAAATTTGCTTTTTTTTATCTAGCTTCTTATTTAAATTTGCTAGTTTCTTCATTATTTGTAACAATTCTTTATTTAGGGGGGTGGCATTTTTCAATTCCATTTTTATCACTTTTTAAAAATTTGGAATTGAATTTTATGAGTAATGGAATTAGTGAAGTTATTAACATAATAATAGGAATAGTTATAACATTAGTAAAATCTTATTTATTTTTATTTATTTCAATAATGACAAGATGGACTTTACCTAGAATACGAATCGATCAATTATTAAATCTTGGGTGGAAATTTCTTTTACCTATTGCTTTAGGTAATTTATTATTAACAACATCTTTTCAACTTTTTTTATTATAAATCTAAAAAAATATATAACTAAAACCATAAATTTATGAAGGAAGTTTTTATATGTTTTCTATTATAAATGGCTTAAAAAATTATAATCAACAAGCAATACAAGCTGCAAGATATATTGGTCAAGGGTTTTTAGTTACTTTAGATCATATGAATCGTTTACCTACAACTATTCAATATCCTTATGAAAAATTAATACCTTCTGAACGATTTCGTGGTCGTATTCATTTTGAATTTGATAAGTGTATTGCTTGCGAAGTCTGTGTACGTGTATGCCCAATAAATCTACCAGTTGTAGATTGGGAATTAAAAAAAACTATAAAAAAAAAACAATTAAAAAATTATAGTATTGATTTTGGAGTTTGTATATTTTGTGGTAATTGCGTTGAGTATTGTCCTACAAATTGTTTATCTATGACTGAAGAATATGAACTTTCAACTTATAATCGTCATGAATTAAATTATGATCAAATTGCATTAGGGCGTTTACCTATATCAATAATTGAAGATTCTACAATTGAAAATATTTCCAATTTAACTTCTTTACCTAAAGGCAAAATTGAAGGGCATATTTATTCTCGAAATATTACAAATATTGTAAATTAATTAACTTTTCGTCATTTTTGTTTATTATTTTTTTATTTTTAACAAAGTCATTTTGTTAAAAAATATTTGATTTTATTATTGTGAGCTTTATGAAATTACCAGAATCATTTTATGAAACTATTTTTCTTTTTTTGGAGTCAGGTCTTATATTAGGAAGTTTAGGTGTAATATTATTAACTAATATAGTTTATTCTGCTCTTTTTTTAGGTTTTGTTTTTGTTTGTATATCGTTATTATATCTTTTATTAAATGCAGATTTTGTGGCTGCCGCACAAATTTTAATTTATGTAGGAGCTGTTAATGTATTAATTATTTTTGCTGTTATGTTAATAAACAAAAAACAATATTCAAATTTTTTTGTTTCTTGGACAATAGGTGATGGTATTACTTTAACTCTTTGTACAAGTATTTTTTTAATATTAAATAATATTATTTCTAATACATCATGGTCTAAAATATTTTTAATGACAAAGCCTAATTTAGTAGTAAAAGATATTATATTAATAAATACAGTTAGGCATATTGGTTCGGAATTTTTAACTGAATTTTTACTTCCATTTGAACTTATGTCAATAATTCTTTTAGTTGCTTTAATAGGTGCTATTACCTTAGCTCGTCGTGAAAAAAAAACTGAATTAGAAAAAAACGATTTTTCAAATTTTTGAATACTATTTTAATAAACAATTTCATAAAATGAAAAATTTTAGGGAAGGTTTTTATGCTTGAACATATACTTACTTTAAGTGCTTTTTTATTTTGTATTGGGGTTTTTGGATTAATTACAAGTCGAAATATGGTAAGAGCGTTGATGTGTCTTGAATTAATTTTTAATGCTGTTAATATTAATTTAGTAGCTTTTTCTAATTTTTTAGATAGCTCACAAATTAAAGGAGAAATTTTTTCTATTTTTATTATAGCCATTGCTGCTGCTGAAGCTACTATAGGATTAGCTATTGTTTTAGCTATTTATCGAAATAGAAAATCAACTCGTATTGATCAATTTAATTTGCTAAAATGGTAATAGTCTTTATAAAAAATATTAATATAGAAATATATGAATAAAAACAATTATATAGATTATGATATATAGTATTAATATATTTATTTCTATATATTTTTTTATATAAAAATAGAAAAAAATTTTGTATGTATATATTTTTTAATTATATAAAAAAATAATAAAAAAAAATATATATATATATATGTTTTATTTAATTTAAGGTTTTTCCAAATTAGGAGTTAATTAAATGGCACATGCAGTCAAAATTTATGATACATGTATTGGTTGTACTCAATGTGTAAGAGCTTGTCCAACAGATGTATTAGAAATGATCCCTTGGGATGGATGTAAAGCTAACCAAATAGCTTCTGCTCCTCGAACAGAAGATTGTGTAGGTTGTAAAAGATGTGAATCCGCTTGTCCAACAGATTTTTTAAGTGTACGTGTTTATTTAGGAGATGAAACTACTCGTAGTATGGGTCTAAGTTATTAATTTATACTATTGAAAAATAGTTAATATAGCTAAATAGTAAATACAAATTTTTTATATTTTTTTAATAAGAATCTATATATATATATATATATATATATATATATATAGATTATATACAGGTTCTTATTAACTTTTTTTTATCTTTATTATGAACCATTTTCCTTGGCTAACTATTATTGTTCTTTTTCCTATATCTGCTGGTTTAGTAATCCCGTTTTTACCGTTTACCGGGAACAAAATTATTCGATGGTATACTTTAGGTATTTGTTTATTAGAATTTCTTTTAATAACTTATATTTTTTGTTATCATTATCAATTTAATGATCATTTAATTCAATTAAAAGAAGATTATAATTGGATTAGTTTTATGAATTTTCATTGGAGGTTAGGAATTGATGGATTTTCAATAGGACTTATTTTGTTAACAGCATTTATAACTACTTTAGCTACTCTTGCTGCTTGGCCCGTAACAAGAAATCCACGATTATTTTATTTTTTGATGTTAGCAATGTATAGTGGACAAATTGGACTATTTGCTTCTCAAGATATTTTACTCTTTTTTTTTATGTGGGAATTAGAATTACTTCCCGTTTATTTGCTCTTAGCAATGTGGGGAGGAAAACGACGTTTATATGCTGCGACAAAATTTATTTTGTATACTGCAGCTGGGTCCCTTTTTATTTTAATAGGGGGACTAATTATGGCATTTTATAATTCTAATGAATTTACTTTCGATTTTCAACTTTTAATTAATAAAAAATATCCTTTGGAATTAGAAATAATTATATATTTAAGTTTTTTAATAGCTTATGCAGTTAAATTACCAATGATACCTTTCCATACTTGGTTACCAGATACACACGGAGAAGCACATTATAGTACATGTATGCTTTTAGCTGGAATACTTTTAAAAATGGGAGCCTATGGATTAATTAGAATTAATATGGAATTACTTCCTCATGCACATTCTTTTTTTGCTCCATGGTTAGTAATTATAGGTGCAATTCAAATTGTTTATGCAGCTTTAACTTCTCTAAGTCAACGCAATTTAAAAAGAAGAATTGCTTATTCTTCAGTATCACATATGGGATTTGTTCTTATCGGAATTGGATCAATCACAAATTTAGGCCTTAATGGTGCTATTTTACAAATGATTTCACATGGTTTAATTGGTGCTTCACTTTTTTTCTTAGCAGGAATAAGTTATGATCGAACACGCACTTTGGTTTTAGATCAAATGGGTGGAATAGGTTATTCTATGCCAAAAATATTTACATTATTTACTAGTTGTTCAATGGCGTCTTTAGCTTTGCCAGGTCTGAGTGGTTTTATAGCCGAATTAATGATTTTTTTAGGAGTGATTGACAATCCTAATTACTCTTCATTATTTAAAATAATTATAATTATTATTCAAGGAATTGGTATTATTTTGACTCCTATTTATTTATTATCTATGTTACGTCAAATGTTTTATGGATATAAATTTTCAAATACTTTAGGAGCATATTTTATGGATGCTGGACCACGAGAAATTTTTATTTTAATTTGTTTATTTTTTCCAATTATAGGTATTGGAATTTATCCTAACTTTGTTTTATCTATTTGGAACAGTAAAGTAAATTTTCTTTTATCTAATAATTTTTTCTAAAATCTAGCAATTTGAATATTTATTTTGAATTGCAAAGATGAAGTTTTTTAATTTCTAATTAAATAAATTTGAAAACATTTGAAATATTTTCATTTTACTAAAAATAAGTGAATTTAGTTTTTCATTATTTCAAATAGTGGATTATATAAATAACTTATCTATAAATCCACTATTTGAAATAATATATATTTCTATATATTTCAATATTTATATTAAATGTTACATTAACCATCCATAACTATGTAAACCTTTTCCTAATAAATTAACTCCTAAATAACAAATCCAAACAATAAAAAAACCTAACGAAGCTATAATTGCCGGTTTTTTTCCTTGCCAACCTTTAATCATTCGAGTATGCAAATAAATAGCAAATATTAACCAAGTAATTAAAGCCCAAGTTTCTTTTGGATCCCAATTCCAATAAGAACCCCATGCTTCATTAGCCCATACTGCTCCAGATAAAATACCAATAGTTAAAAGAGGAAATCCTAAACTAATAACTCTATAACTCCAATTATCTAATTCTTTTATTAATTGCCATTTACGAAAATTAATAAAAGAAAAGACTTTTTCCGTTTTATATGATAATATTTCGTTTTCCATTGGTTGTAAAAGATTTTGAAAAATAAAAGAATTAAAAGGTAAATTAAAATAAGATGTAAATATTGGAAAATTTTTTTGTTTTGTTAATGTAATAACTAAAATAGTTATTGCTAATAAAGATCCGCATAAAAGAGTAGCATAACTTAACATCATCATGGTTACATGCATCATTAACCAATGTGATTGTAAAGCTGGAACTAAAAAAACAGATTCTTGCATTTCTTTTGGGAGACTTAAAGTTGCAAATCCATGAGTTAACATTGCGCTTGGTGCAGTTATTATACCTAACCATGTGTTTTTACTTTTGTTTTCTAAAATTAAATGAATAAATGTAAAACTCCAAGAAAGAAACATAGAAGATTCATATAAATTACTTAAAGGAAAATGTCCTGAAGAACTCCAACGAATTAATAAAAAAATTGTTATAAAAAAACAAGCAATTTTCATACTTATTTCTCCTAAAATTGTTATTGGTTTAATATTTATGTAAAGAAATTTACCCCAATAAATAAACGTAACAAAAAAAAGAAGGAAAAAAGATGTATGTGCTAAAAGATGTTCTACGGTTATAAATGTCATAATAAAAAATTAAAGTTTTTTAGATTGTATACAAACTGAATTAACAAAAAAATATATAATACTCATTATAAATAAATAAAAAGACAAAAGATATTATAAAATATATTTTTACAATAAAAAATTTTATGCCGCTACTCGGATTCGAACCGAGAAGCCTTAGCACTGCTTCCTAAGAGCAGCGTGTCTACCAATTTCACCATAGCGGCTTACTTCAATTATATACTATATTTTTTTATAAAAAAAATGATACGGAGTATAATCTATTTTGGTAGTGTATCATTATCATCTTAGGATGATGAAAGTCGTGGGTTCAAATCCCGTTACTCCGAAAAAAAATTAGAATTAATTTACTAATTAAAATGGAAAAGTGTATTTCATAGTTTTTGTATGAAATACACTTTTCCATTTTAATTCTTTCAAAGATTTATTTATAAAAAGTTTTTTTCCATAACTGAATTTGATTAATAAAAAAAAGTGCAATAAATGAAATTATTAAAACAAAACTTGCAATAATAGTAGCACTTTTATAATCATATTGTTCAAGTTTTTGAAAAAGAAGTACAGAAATCACTAAATCTTTCATTGGAATATTAGATGCTATTAAAACTATTGAACCATATTCACCTAAAGCTCTAGAAAAACCTAAAGTAGTTCCAGTTAATAATGATGGAGTTAATGGTGGAAACAAAATATGCCAAAAAGTTGTCCATGGTGAGGCACCTAAACACCATGCAGCTTCTTCTAAATCTTCTTCCATGTTTTGTAAAACGGGTTGAATGGTGCGTACTACAAAAGGCAAAGATACAAAAATCATTGCTAAAAGCACTCCTATCGGATTAAAAACTATTTTGATATTTAACCATGAACAAATAGGTTTTATCCATCCTTTATCATTAAATACCGTCATTAAAGTTAATCCTCCAACTGAAGTTGGAAGAGCAAATGGAAGATCTACTGCAGCATCTAAAAGTTTTTTTCCTGGAAATTCATATCTTACCAAAACCCAAGCAAGAATTAGGCCAAAGATTGCGTTAATTATTGTAGCCAATAAAGCAGTTAAAAAAGTAAAACCATAAGCAGATAATACAACTGGTTCAAGAGCTGTTTGTAATAAAATATTCCAAGGTTGTTGCTTAGTTTTATATAACAAAAAAAAAATCGGCAAAGCTAAGATAAAAGTACCATAATGCAATGCACAAGCTAAGACTAATTCAAATTTAGTTAAAAATCGAAATTTTCCTTTCGTAATGAAAAGTATTATAAAAGGAGGAATAAAAAAAAGTGGAATCATTTTTTAATAACCTAAAAAAATGTAGTTAAACTTATTAACTTTCTTATTTTATTTATAAAAACAAAAAATTGACAAAATACATTTTTTTTATGACTCATCTAATTTAGACGTTGATATGGATTTAGATGAATTTAATAATTTATCATTTATTGTGTAATAAAAACTTTTTGAACGATTGGTTAAAATAGATTTTGCTAAAGAAAAAGCTCTCAAAGCGCTTTTATTAGCTTTATTTTTCCAAATAGCTTTACGAATTCGTGTTTTAGATTTAGATGTACGTTTTTTTGGAACTGCCATAATAATAAATACCTTACCTTTTTTTATAAAAATTGCTGAAAAAAATATTAAATATTTTTATGAAAAATATTTTTTTGTAATTAAATTTCTTTTCCATTTAAAAAAATAGAATCAACTATAAATCGACTTGATTTTTGTCGATGTCCTAATTTACGTCGTGTTTTTTTTTTGGAAATCATTTTATAAATTGTAATTTTCTTTTCAAGACAAGAATGTAAAATTCTACCTTTAACTATCGCTCCTTTTAACCAAGGATGTCCCATTTTTATAGTAGACTCTTGACGAATCATTAATACTCGATAAATTAATATTTTTGTGTTTTGTTCTAATTCATTTGGTGTTAATGAGACAAAATGACGAATATTATAAAATCTTCCAGGTTCTACTCGGAGTTGCTGCCCTCCGGTTTCAATTATTGCGTATTTACTCATTATGTTATAAATTTTTTAATTTTATTAATTTGTTTTAAATAAAAATTTAATTAGATTTTTAAACTAGAATAGAACAAAATATTTTTTCAATTAGTTTTTTTATAAAAAAAACATATCTTTTAGTTCAAAACTAAAAAAAGATATATAATATTATATTACTTTATATTATAAGTATCTTTTTTAGTTTTTTTTATTACTTAAAAAGAAAAAATATTAATTATTTTTATATTTTTGAATTATAAACGAAAATTTATAAAAATATAAAGTTTTATTTTAATAAAAATGTTTTATGGAACTTATATTTCAAAATGTTTGGCTTGTCCCATTGTTTCCATTTTTAGCTTCTAGTTTATTAGGAATCGGATTATTTTTTTTCCCAAATTCTATAAAAAAATTTCGTCGTCTATCTTCTTTTATTAGTATTATGTTTTTAAACATAGCTATGTTCCTCTCATTTCATTTTTTTTGGCAACAAATTACAGGTAGTCCAATTCATAGATATTTATGGTCTTGGGTTCTTTATAAAGATTTTGTTTTAGAAATAGGTTATTTACTTGATCCACTTACTTCAATTATGTTAGTTTTAGTAACTACAGTCGCAGTTATGGTTATGATTTATAGTGATAGTTATATGTTTTATGATGAAGGATATATAAAATTTTTTTGTTATTTAAGTCTTTTTACTGCATCAATGTTAGGATTAGTCCTTAGTCCTAATTTAATACAAGTTTATATTTTTTGGGAATTAGTTGGAATGTGTTCATATTTATTAATCGGTTTTTGGTTTACTAGGCCAAGCGCAGCTAATGCGTGTCAAAAAGCTTTTGTTACAAATCGCATAGGTGATTTTGGATTATTATTAGGTATTTTAGGGTTTTATTGGATAACAGGTAGTTTTGATTTTCAACAATTATCAAAACGATTTTTTGAATTACTAAGTTATAATCAAATTAATTTAGTTTTTGCTACTTTGTGTGCTTTATTTTTGTTTTTAGGTCCAGTAGCTAAATCTGCACAATTTCCATTACATATATGGTTACCGGATGCTATGGAAGGACCTACACCAATTTCAGCCCTTATTCATGCTGCAACTATGGTTGCAGCTGGTATTTTTCTAGTTGCTCGAATGTTCCCTCTTTTTCAAATGTTACCATTTGTTATGAGTATCATTTCTTGGACAGGTGCTATTACAGCTTTATTAGGAGCTACTATTGCTTTAGCTCAAAAAGATCTTAAAAAAGGTTTAGCTTATTCAACAATGTCACAATTAGGATATATGATGTTAGCGTTAGGCATCGGATCTTATAAAGCTGGTTTATTTCATCTTATTACCCATGCTTATTCAAAAGCTTTACTATTTCTTGGTTCTGGTTCAGTTATTCATTCAATGGAACCTATTGTAGGTTATCATCCAAATAAAAGTCAAAATATGATTTTTATGGGTGGTTTAAGACAATATATGCCAATAACTGCAATAACTTTTTTGTTTGGTACACTTTCTTTATGTGGAATTCCACCTTTTGCTTGTTTTTGGTCCAAAGATGAAATTTTAGTAAATAGTTGGTTATATTTTCCTATTTTAGGATCTATTGCTTTTTTTACAGCTGGTTTAACTGCTTTTTATATGTTTCGTATATATTTTTTAACGTTTGAGGGAGATTTTCGTGGTCATTTGTTTGATGACGTAAAAAAATTCTCTTCTATTTCGATATGGGGAAGTTTAGAATTTAGCGAAGAAGAATTTAAACTAGAAAAAAAACCTACTTTATATCCTAAAGAAGCTAATAATATAATGTTATTTCCTTTAATAATATTAACAATACCTACTATATTTATAGGTTTTATAGGAATTTTATTTGATGACAATAAAATGAATGTTGATTTTTTATCCTATTGGCTTAATTTATCCATAAATTCTTTTAATTATAGTAATTCTGAAAAGTTTTTTGAATTTTTATTTAATGCAATTCCTTCTGTTAGTATAGCTTTTGTTGGAATATTAATTGCTTTTTATTTATATGGTCCTAATTTTTCTTTTTTAAAAAAAAAAATACAATTGAAACCTAAAATAGATATTGTTTTAAAAAGTTTTTCAAATTTTATTTATAATTGGTCTTATTATCGAGCTTATATAGATGGGTTTTATTCCTTTTTTTTTATTAAAGGTTTAAGATTTTTAATTAAAATAGTTTCTTTTATTGATCGATGGATTATTGATGGATTTATAAATGGAATTGGTATTTTTAGTTTTTTTGGAGGTGAGAGTTTAAAATATATAGAAGGAGGGAGAATTTCTTCTTATTTATTTTTCATAATTTTTTGTATGTTTTTGTTTTTTTTATATAGCTATATTATTTAAATAATATTTATTTATGATAACATATTTTATGTTATTATGAGCTTTTGAATTAATTGATTAAGTAAATTTAAAATTCTTTCAAGAATAAGGATACAATCGTGAATATGGAGTTTTCCTTACTTTGCTACTTTCCACAACCTGACTACTTGATTAACAAAAAACCGGAGTAGATCAGATAGAATGTTACGTACTCTAACATTTAGTCTATAAGCCAAAGACTCTAAACATGAAGTAAGCAAAGAGGTCAAAGGACAAACAGGAAAAGGGATTGTGAAAGAGATTTTGTGATTGAAAATAATTTCCAAGTGCTATAAAATCTGCTTTGTTTTATTAAAAGAAAGGAATCGGAAAAATAGGTAAAGTCGGTTAAGACCGTTTCACCATGATCTGCTCACTTTTATGATAAAAAAAAGACTTTTTTTTGTAGAAGAGTTCTTTGTAGCCCTTCGGGAGAATGAGTTGACTTAGCAAATCGTTAAGATTGTAGCATCATTGAACTTGCTTAATCAATAAGCATCTCGGGGAGGACACTGGAGAAGATCATAGTGATGGTTGACC